ATATAAAGGTTCGATTTCAAATTAAAAAAGCCGTAAGAAATGAAATGTCACAATATTTTTTTTCTACATGCCTCAGTGATGGAAAACAACGAATATCTTTTACATATCCACCCAGTTTGTCAATTTTTTTGGAAATGATACAAAGAAAGATGTCTTTGTCCACAACAGAAAGACTCTCCTATGACGAACTATATAATCATTGGGTTTATGCCAATGAACAAAAAGAAAACACACTACGAAAGGAGTTTTTAACAAGAATCGAAGCTCTAGACAATGGATCGCTTACTCTGGATGTACTGGAAAAAAGAACTAGATTGTGTAATGATGCAACTAAAAAAGAATACTTGCCTAAAATATATGATCCTTTCTCGAGCGGACCATATCGTGGAACAATAAAAAAAACGTTTTCACCTTCAATCAGAAATGAAACTTCCAGAGAAAATTCCATAGAGAAGTTTCGCATAAATAAGATTTACGGTATCCTTTTTGCTATCGATTATCGAGAATTTGAACAGACATTTGATAGAAAATCATTATCAACAAAAATTGGTTATTTTTTGAACTTAATCAATCAATTTACTATAGAATCACCATCAAATTCTAATTTAAAAAGACTTTCGTTATTTCCAGAACAAGGAAAAGTTGATTCAGATTCAGAAGATCAAGCAAAATTTTTAAATTTTTTTTTCAATAGAGTTATAACTGACCCCAAGGATCAAACAATTAGAAAAAAATCTATTGGAATAAAAGAAATCAGTAAAAAAGTCCCTCGATGGTCATACAAATTAATGAAGAATGAGGAAGGAGAAATTGGAGAAACTTTCGTGGTGTACCATGAGATTCGTTCAAGAAAATCCAAACATGTAGTGATTTTTACTGATAATCAACAGAATGCCGATACTTATACTGCTAATGCTAACAAGGATATTGATAATTCTGAGCAAACAAACGAAGTCTCTTTGATCCGTTATTCACAACAATCGGATTTTCGTCGAGATATAATCAAAGGCTCCATGCGCGCTCAAAGACGTAAAGTAGTTATTCGGGAACTCTTTCAAGCAAATGTACATTCCCCCCTTTTTTTGGACAGAGTATACAAACCCATCTTTTTTTCTTTTGATCTTTCTGGATTGATAAAACGCATTTTTGAAAATTGGAAGGAGAAAAACAAAGAATTTAAAATTGCGAATTATGCAGAGGAAAAGACAGGGGAGAAAAGACAGAAGGCCAAAAGAGAGGAAAAAGCACGGATAAAAATAGCCGAAGTCTGGGATACCGTCCTATTTGCTCAAGTAATAAGAGGTTTCTTGTTATTAACCCAATCCATTTTTCGAAAATATATTATATTACCTTCATTGATAATAGCTAAAAACATCGGTCGTATGTTATTATTTCAATCTCCCGAGTGGTCTGAAGATTTAAAGGATTGGAATCGAGAAATGCATGTTAAATGCACCTATAATGGGGTTCAATTATCAGAAACAGAATTTCCGCAAAACTGGTTAAGAGACGGTATTCAAATAAAGATCCTATTTCCTTTCTGTCTGAAACCTTGGCACAAACCTCAAGAAAGGTCCCTTGATAAAGATTCAATGAAAGATAAAGTCAAAAATTTTTGTTTTTTAACAGTTTGGGGAATGGAAACTGATCTGCCTTTTGGTTCTCCCCGAAAACGACCTTCCTTTTTTAAACCCATTTTGAAAGAACTTGAAAAAAGAATTAGAAAATTTAAAAACAAGTGTTTTCTAGTTCTAACAGTTTTAAAAGAACGAACAAAATTGTTTATATTTTTAAGGGTCTCAAAAGAAACAAAAAAATGGGTTATCAAAAGTGTTCCATTTATAAATATAAAAAAAATAATAAAAGAACTCTTAAAAATAAATCCAACTCTATCATTTGGATTGAGAGAAGTATATGAATCTAGTAAAACTCAAAAACAAAAGGATTCGATAATCAATAATCAGATGATTCACAAATCGTCTATTCAAATTCGATCTATGAATTGGACAAATTATTCACTGACAGAAAAAAAAGTGAAAGATCTGACTGATAGAACAAGCACAATCAGAAACAAAATAGAAAAAATTATAAAAGACAAGAAAAAACTCTTTCTAACTCCAGAGATAAATATTAGCCCTAACAAAGCTAGTTATAATGCTAAAAGATTAGAATCACAAAAAAGTATTTGGCAAATATTAAAAAGAAGGAATTCTCGATTAATTCGCAAATCACATTATTTTATAAAATTTTTCATTGAAAGGATATACATAGATATTCTTCTATGTCTCATTAATATTCCCAGAACCAATGCACAATTTTTTATTGAATCAACAAAAAAAATTATTGATAAATACATTTACAATAATGAAAGAAATCAAAAAAGAATTGGTAAAACAAATCAAAAGAAAATTAACTTTATTTCGATTATAAAAAGGTCAGTTTCTAATATTAGTAATAAGAGTTCACAGATTTTTTGTGACTTATCCTCCTTGTCACAAGCATATGTATTTTACAAATTATCACAAACCCAAGTTATTAACTTGTATAAGTTAAGATCTGTCCTTCAATATAACGGAACATCTCTTTTTCTTAAGAACGAAAGAAAAGATTATTTTGGAGCACACGAAATATTTCATTACGAATTAAGACATAAGAAACTTCGTAATTCTGGAATGAATCAATGGAAAAACTGGTTAAGAGGTCATTATCAATATAAATATTTATCTCCGATTATATGGTCTAGATTAGTACCACAAAAGTGGCGAAATAGAGTAAATCAACATTGTGTGGCTCAAAATAAAAATAAAGATTTAAGCAAATGGGATTTATCTCAACAAGATCAATTAATTCATTACAACAAACAAAATGATTATGAAGCAGACTCATTAACGAATCAAAAAGAAAATTTTAAAAAACACTATAGATATGACCTTTTATCATATAAATCTATTAATTATGAAGATAAGAATGACTCATATATTTATGGATCACCATTACAAGTAAATAATAACCAAGATATTTCTTATAATTACAACACACATAAACGCAAATTTTTTGATATGCTGGGAGGTATCCCTATCAATAATTACCTAAGCGAAGATGATATTATGGATATAGAGTATATAACGAAAAACCCGGATAGAAAATATTTTGATTGGAAAATTCTCCATTTTTGCTTTAGAAAGAAGGTCGATATTGAGGTCTGGATCAATACCAGTATCAAAAAAAATACCAAGACTGGGTCGAATAATTATCAAATAATTGATAAGAAAAGTATTTTTTATCTCACACAAGATCAAGAAATCAAACCATCCAATCAAAAAAAAGACCTTTTTGATTGGATGGGGATGAATGAAGAAATACTAAATCGTTCCATATCGAATCTGGAACCTTGGTTCTTCCCAGAATTTGTGCTACTTTATAATACATATAAAATGAAACCGTGGGTTATACCAATCAAATTACTTCTTTTAAATTATAATGGAAATAAAAATTATAGTAAAAATAGAAATAGCAATAGAAAGCAAAAAGGGAATCTTTTTCTATCATCCAATGAAAAAAAACTTTTTAAATTAGAGAATCGAAATCAAGAAGAAAAAGAATCCGCAGGACAAGTAGATCTTGAATCAGATGTACAAAACCAAGGAAATCTTGAATCAGTCCTCTCAAACTATGAAAAAGATATTGAAGAAGATTATGCAGGATCAGACTCAGACATGCAAAAACATACAAAGAAAAAGCAATTCAAGAATCACACAGAAGCAGAACTCGATTTATTCCTAAAAAGATATTTGCTTTTTCAATTGAGATGGGATGATTCTTTAAATCAAAAAATGATCAATAATATCAAGGTATATTGTCTCCTGCTTAGACTGATAAATCCAAGAGAAATTTCGATATCTGCTATTCAAAGGGGAGAAATGAGTCTGGATCTAATACCGGTTCATAAAGATTTAACTCTTACAGAATTGATGAAAAGAGGTATATTTATTATCGAACCAATTCGTCTGTCTGTAAAAAATGATGGACAATTTATTATGTATCAAACTATAGGTATTTCGTTGGTTCATAAGAGTAAGTACCAAACTAATCAAAAATACCGAGAAGAAAGATATGTTGATAATAAGAATTTTTCAAAATTCAGTGCAAGATGGCAAAAGATGATTGGAAATAAAGACAAAAATCATTATGATTTGCTTGTTCCTGAAAATATTTTATCGCCTAGACGTCGTAGAAAATTTAGAATTCTAATTTGTTTAAATTTGAGGAATAGGAGTGGTGTGGCTAGAAATCCAGTATTTTGCAATGGGAACAGCTGTAATAAATTTTTGGATGAAAACAAACATCTTGATAGAGATAAAAATCAATTAATTAAATTAAAAAAATTAAAGTTCTTTCTCTGGCCCAATTATCGATTAGAAGATTTAGCTTGTATGAATCGCTATTGGTTTGATACCAATAATGGTAGTTGTTTCAGTATGGTAAGGATACACATGTATCCACGATTGAAAACTCGTTGATGTCACATTTTTTTATATATCCTTACTAGATCTAGTATATGAAAGTAAACAAATGCACACATGCGATGTCTTACATTACATTCTGATACATGATACTAATACGTATCAATTAGATTTAGAAATGACTCAAAAGAATGTTCTTATTTTAGATCTAATCTCTTTTGTGATTTGTGAATACAAAAATGTACCTATCTCTATCCCCTATACGAATCCAATTGAAAATTAGATTTTTTATTGATATTGATTAATTTTATTTGATAAACTAGGTATCCATAACGAAATTAAGATTATTGCGTATACCAGATTAAAATGACCGGCATTATATTATTATTAGAATTCTATTATTATTACTGATGGGTAAAATTCAAATTAAAAAAAAAAAAGAAAAAAGGGAGGGAAGAGAAGATTTCGTTTTATGGTAAAAAACTTATTCATCTCAGTTATTTCTCAAAAAGAAGCAAATAGGGGATCTGTTGAATTTCAAGTATTCAGTTTCACCAATAAGATCCGAAGACTTACTTCACATTTGGAATTGCACCGAAAAGACTATTTATCTCAGAGAGGTCTACGGAAAATTCTGGGAAAACGCCAACGGTTGCTGTCTTATTTGGCAAAGAAAAATAGAGTACGTTATAAGGAATTAATTGGTCAGTTGGGTATTCGGGAGACAAAAATTCGTTAATTTGAAGAGTCCTTTTGAATTATTTGATTTAGTAGATCTTGAATTTTGATGAACTTCTTTTCCTTTTCAGCAAGTCATGGAAGAATGCAGCAGGGGAAAACCTATGAATGTACCAGCTACAAGAGAAGACCTCATGATAGTCAATATGGGTCCTCATCACCCATCAATGCACGGTGTTCTTCGGCTCATCGTTACTTTAGATGGTGAAGATGTTATTGACTGTGAACCGATACTAGGTTATTTGCACAGAGGGATGGAAAAAATTGCAGAAAACCGAACAATTATACAATATTTGCCTTATGTAACACGTTGGGATTATTTAGCTACTATGTTCACAGAAGCAATAACCGTAAATGCACCAGAGCAGTTGGGAAATATTCAAGTACCTAAAAGAGCCAGCTATATTCGAGTGATTATGTTGGAGTTGAGTCGTATAGCTTCTCATTTATTATGGCTTGGCCCTTTTATGGCAGATATTGGTGCACAGACTCCTTTCTTCTATATTTTCAGAGAAAGAGAATTAGTCTATGATCTATTCGAAGCTGCCACCGGTATGAGAATGATGCATAATTATTTTCGTATCGGAGGAGTAGCTGCTGATCTACCGCATGGATGGATAGATAAATGTTTGGATTTCTGCGATTATTTTTTAACAGGGATTGCTGAATATCAAAAACTTATTACGCGTAATCCTATTTTTTTAGAACGAGTTGAGGGAGTAGGCATTATTGGTGTAGAAGAAGCAATAAATTGGGGTTTGTCAGGACCAATGCTACGAGCTTCCGGAATACAATGGGATCTTCGTAAAGTTGATCATTATGAGTGTTATGACGAATTTGATTGGGAAGTCCAATGGCAAAAAGAAGGAGATTCATTATCTCGTTATTTAGTACGAATTGGTGAAATGATAGAATCTATAAAAATTATTCAGCAGGCTCTGGAAGGAATTCCGGGAGGGCCGTATGAGAATTTAGAAATCCGATGCTTTGATAGAGCGAGAGATCCCGAATTGAATGATTTTGAATATCGATTTATTAGTAAAAAGCCTTCTCCTACTTTTGAATTGTCGAAACAAGAACTTTATGTGAGAGTCGAAGCCCCAAAGGGAGAGTTGGGAATTTTTCTGATAGGAGATCAGAATGTTTTTCCTTGGAGATGGAAAATTCGACCGCCGGGTTTTATCAATTTGCAAATTCTTCCTCAGTTAGTTAAAAGAATGAAATTGGCTGACATTATGACGATACTAGGTAGCATAGATATAATTATGGGAGAAGTTGATCGTTGAAATGATAATTGATACACCAGAAGTACAAGATATCAATTCTTTTTCCAGATTGGAATACTTAAAAGAGGTTTATGGGATCATATGGATGCTTGTACCTATCTTTACTCCTGTATTGGGAATCACAATAGGTGTACTAGCAATTGTGTGGTTAGAAAGAGAAATATCCGCAGGGATACAACAACGTATTGGTCCTGAATATGCTGGTCCTTTGGGAATTCTTCAAGCTCTAGCAGATGGCACAAAACTACTTTTCAAAGAGAATCTTCTTCCATCTAGAGGAGATACTCGTTTATTCAGTATCGGACCATCCATAGCAGTCATATCAATTCTACTAAGTTATTTAATAATTCCTTTTGGCTCTAACCTTGTTCTATCCGATCTCAATATCGGTGTTTTTTTATGGATCGCCATTTCAAGTATTGCTCCCATTGGACTTCTTATGTCAGGATATGGATCAAATAATAAATATTCCTTTTTAGGTGGTCTACGAGCTGCTGCTCAATCAATTAGTTATGAAATACCATTAACTCTATGCGTGTTATCAATATCTCTACGTGCGATTCGTTGAGATATAAACCTTTCCCTATTCCCTTTCTTTTCTTTCTTTTTTCTAGGAAAGAAGTTGAATGAATTGAATAAATATCATCATTTTTTATTCATCATTCGGGTTGATAAACTAAATCAGATAGTTATATGAGTGAAATAAAACAGCTTATAAATTCGCAGTAAAAGGATTGAGTCTCATTTCCTATGTACAAGAGTTAAGCGGAAATAAACATAAGCAGTAGAGACTGTTTATCCCAAGATTGATTGATTAGGCATCAATCACGACTTGAAGCGGGTTCAAAAGACCAACTGTATGGAGTTTTCACTATCTTTTCTATGTATTAACATATATGTAGTACCATAACGGGGGGATTGAGCAAAAATAAGTGGATGGCTAGGAACACCAAGGTACATAAAGGATTAGTAATGGAGATTATGTAAGTTATCCAAGGGACATTTCTGCATAA